ATGAATTGAGCATCTTTATACAGAAGAGGGATATTTAGTCTTATGTTGATAGGGCTTATATTGTGAATACCACTTCTAGTCTTGTTTGGACTTATAATGATTGTAGTGGGTATGCTGTGGTTCTTAAAAGACACCTTTGTGCAAACCTCCCACTATCTAAAAGGGTTCTTCCTCTTTATACTAAGTGAGGTTTTAATATTCGCCAGTTTATTCGTTACGTGTCTATGATTCCGGGACCCAAAAGACATAAAAATTTCCGAGTATAAAGAGCTACCGCTCTTAGGGTCATTCTTGTTACTTGGTTCCTCAGTCACAGCAACATGCTACCACCTACAGATGAAGCTAAGTAGCCTTCACCTAATCTTAACAATATTATTAGGTGTACTGTTTATAGTACTGCAAGGGGTAGAGTACGACGAAAGAACGGTAAACCTATTCAGAAGCGTGTACCATGCGAGGTGCTTTACTACCATAAGTCTTCACTTTAGACATGTGCTAATTGGCATATTTCTACTAGGTGGCTTACTGCTATACACCCCAAGGGTGGTAAAGCTGTATTACAGCAACCTGGTGATCTGATATTGGCATTTCGTTGACTATATCTGACTATTGGTTTATAGTGTAGTGTACATCTTTTAATTAAGTTAAGTTAAATTCAAACTGTTAGGTTGTGGGGCTAAAAATAAACATTTTACTTAATACAAATGATTAGTATCATAAAGAGCAATATATATGACCTACCCACCAATAGTGGTCTAAACTATTATTGGTGTAGTGGGTTCGTTTTAGGTGGGACTATAGCTATTCAAGTACTAACGGGTGCCTTATTATCCTTATTATACGTGGCAGACCAAAAAATAAGGTTTGGATGTGTTATGGGGTTCAGTAATGAAGAGCTATCTCTTTGATTAGTGCGCTACTTCCACATCTGAGGGGCAAGAGGCATATTTCTTATAATGTTTATTCATATGGGACGTGCTCTGTACTATGGGAGGTATAATAAGGGGTTTGTCTGAAGTATTGGGTTTATACTTTACCTTTTAATGATGGTTGAAGCGTTTCTAGGGTATATCCTACCATGACACCAAATGTCCTTCTGGGCAGCCACGGTACTAACCGGTGTGGTTCAGAGTGTTCCATTTATAGGTGAGCTTGTATATAACTACATAGTCGGTGGGTTCGGTGTAACCAATGTAACATTGGTGCGAATGTTTGCCGCACACATAATTATAGCCTTCCTCATACTAGGGCTAATAGGCGTACACTTATTTTACTTGCATAAGCAAGGGTCAAATAACTCCCTAAGATTAAGAAAAGGTTACAGAGACTCTGTCTACTTTCACCACTATTATTCTACTAAGGACTTACTGGCGGTGTCAATGTTTGTAAACCTGCTGATTATAGTTATGCTAGTGTCACCAGACCTAGCATTGGACTCAGAGGCGTACTTACGTGCAGACCCCATGACAACCCCGGCCAATATAAAGCCTGAGTGGTATTTCTTGTTTTATTACGCAATGCTTCGGTCCATAAGGTCAAAGATAGGGGGGCTAGTGCTAGTAATAACCTTTTTACTAATTCTCTGGGTACCATTTAGTAAAAATAAGAAAGGCTCAGCATACAGGTTACTGTATCAAAGTAACTTTTGGTGAATTGCAAGTACACTATTTGTGTTAAGGTACTTAGGTGCCTGTCACCCTGAATGGCCTTACGACTGAATCAGGTTTATCTGTAGTATGTCAGTCATAGTACTGCTGCTGGTCTTAAAGTTCGTATAGTTCAAATGGTGAGGTTATTTTTATTCGTTTTCACGATATATTGTATAAACCTGCTAATAAGTGGGTTTGAGTTGATAAACCTAATTGTGTTTTTAGAAAGACTAAAAATACTGTTTATACTATTCTCCGGGCTAAAGCTAATAGGGAGTAATCCCCTATTATGGGTGTACTTTATCGCTACAGCTACTATAGGAGTTGTTTTTATACTGTGCTTATTAAGACGATTATGATTCTGTGACAAATTCTTCCTTTAAGGACAGCACTACTAGTACTACTAGCATTGGTCACTCTTACCAAAGGGGTCAACAGACACTTGATACTAAGAGAGCACATAAGACTAGATAGCTTCGGAGTATGCCTTAGCATCATACCCTTATTCAGAGTTCTATCACTAATTATAATTCTAGGTAAAGACCTAAGTGGCATCAACGTCGCGTTTATACTATTGAGTAGCATCTCTAGAATACTGTGTTTTAACTGCAATAGATTTATGTTGTTTTTTGTAACCTACGAGCTAAGTATTATATTCCTACTGTTCAGGTTATTCACCGGATCTCCCTACTCGGAGCGAGGGCTGGCAGGATGGTACTTCCTAGGATACCTAGTAGTGGGTGGGGTCCCGCTCTTACTACTTTGTATATATAAAAGATTAAACAGAGGGGAGCTAATTGTTAAAGACCCTAATAGGGCCATAAACTACATACTGTTCCTCATATTCATAACTAAGGTGCCGCTGTTCCCATTCCACAGGTGATTGCCCATTGTGCATGCAGAAGCAAATAGCTACGTGTCAATAATGCTTAGGGGGTATATAATGAAGCTAGGGATCTTAGGCATAGTGCGACTATTCAGTAGCTCTGGTGAGGTCCTGAAGGTGTATTTAATACTATTTTTCCTGGCAAGGTGTTACTTCCTAGTGTCTAGTGCCATAGAGCTAGATAAAAAGCGTTGACTGGCCTTCTTAAGACTAGGCCATATAAGCATAGGAGTGCTCGGCATATTGAGGATACCCCACTCAAACGAGTACTTAATAAGTAGGTTCAGCTTGGGTCACGGCTTGTCTGTTATATGCCTATTCTTATACTTCAGGGTTCAATCAGGAGTAGTTGGGTCTCGTAACTGGGTGGTTATACTAAATAATAAAAACAGTGGGGTGGTATGGGCTATCTCCCTAGGGGTGTTAAGACTAATATCGTTTCCACCAAGGATCTTATTCTTTAATGAAGTTTTTATTTTCGTATCAAGCATAGGGGTACAAAGCGTGTCCTATGTGTTTTATCTTTACATTTTGCTCGGGGTAATAGGCCCCGTATGTATACTAAGTGTTATACTGAGTCGTTTAAGCAATACAAGAAGCTTAAATTGCTTTAACATTAAATATATGATACTATTATGTGGTATGGTGATTTTTTACCTATACACCATCCTTATATAAAGTTCCTCTTAGCTTAAGTTTAAAGCATTAATTTGAAGAGTTAAAGTTAGTTTAATTACTAGAGGAAAAAAAAATATTATCTAAATGATGACTACATGTACTACTACAGTACCAAAGTAACAGTTTAGGTCATGGCAGGGCTATCCAGCAAAGCCAGTTATATATTACACGTTTCAAGCCAACTTGTGGCGTGAGACTTCCCCTACTGGCGTTCGGGAATCTCACCTCTGATTACGTTGTGCGCTCAATAACCGTGAAACCGTTGTTGAGTAGTATCAGAATTTGACATATGTCAAAAGTTGACTCTTGTAATATATAGTACAGCCAAAAAGCTCCTCGTTTATTTGTTTTGAATACAAATAAGTAGGCAGATGAGGCAAAAGTTTATCATCGTGGGAAGAAACGCAAGCTAACCCATAAGACGATTGATAACAGCAGACACACGTAGTGGTACTATGTGTGTATGCACCGATCCGTTAACTATTGGAGAAATAGGAGTCAATGAACTTCTCCCAGAAGCACTTACCAACGTGGGTAATGCAAAATCGCCTGGTCTTAACATATTGTTTGATATGTGAAAAAAAAAATAATCCAAAAAGTGAAATGGCGGTGTATATACATATAATATATTGTCTTAATTAGGGGGACGAGGCTGATATATAAAGAGAAAATAGGGTTAATTTACAGGTAAAAGTTAAAAAAAGTTAGTATCCGTTTATCCGGGAATTTCATTAAGTGAAATTACCCCTATAGAACAGCGGTACTTTCAAAAAGTAGAAAAACACTAAATTTAACTGTATCCTCAAATAGGTACCCAAAAATGCAAAATTCTAAAAGATTGTTTTAGCGGTAGTTTTTGGTATCAAAATGATTTTTAAAAGTAGAATAAATTACCTAATAACCAATACTAAGAAGGCTATAAACAACAACATTCTTAGTAGTACCCTGTTGTTAGGGATTCTGTTGGAGTTCATTCTATACCGCATCCCTGGGGTGTTTGATGCACATTACTTCATAGTGTTCCTATTGGTAGTACTGTTACCCTACTTTATCAGGCTATTCACAAGACGAGTGGCCATAGACTGCGAAGAGTTCCTTTGTAGCTTTACACCAGTAGGTGCTCCAATAGCCATAGCACCTTTTGTGTGTATAGCAGAAGGGGTCAGTTACGTAGTACGGCCGTTCGTTCTTATACTACGGCCCTTCTTAAACCTGACTATAGGTGCCTTTGGAGCCCTTAGTCTGGGTGGGCTCATAAGATCGGGGTTTAACCCTGTAATCTTTATACTATTTGTATTTATATTTTTCTACGAGATATTTGTAAGATTAGTGCACTGGTTCATAGTGTCCAACATACTAATATTCTCTATAGACCACTAAACACCAATGACATTGTCGCTATTCAATGCAATAAGAACGGGACTAGTAAGACTTTGTCTTATTGCTAGGTTATTGAGATCAAGCATCCTAATTCTGTGGGTACTAATAGAAATATCTGGGTTCTGCCTGATATATATGTTCCTGTCCTGCGACTCAAAATCTAACGTTAGGTTCTCATCGTTCCTGTTTTACTTAGCCAACGGGATAAGATCAATACTCATAGTCTCAGGAGCATTCCTAGAGAGACCAACCCTATTAGAGTTCGGACTATGCAGTAAGTTCTTTATATTCCCATTCAGTGTAATATTGTTCTATATATTCAAAAAAGTCAGCTGAGGGGTGATATTTATTATAGGCACCATGTTTAAGGTATTCATACTGGGGCTTAGCAGCGTAATAAGGCTATTAGTAAAATGGGAGCTACTGATTGCGACTATTATTACATGTGGGTTCTTTATAGTGTTCGTTAGCCTAAAAATAAAGGGGCTATGGTTCATACTAAAATTAAGGAGCAGGGTTGTTCTGTTTGTGGGTTGTGTAGCCCTAAATAACGAGGACGTATTCACGCTACTACTGATTTATTTAGTTTTAAGCCTTATCAAAGTATCCCTATTAAGCAGGTTAGACTTAGTCAATAACTACTATGTTAGGGTTAACAACAGTGTTACGTTAAGGTACTTAATGTTCATAGTGGGCTTTCCGGTATCACTAAAACTGGTCTATAAGGTCTTGAGGGGCATACTTGTGATAAACTCAAGCTCCAATCTGCTATTGTTAGTGTGGACTACGTACATAGTAATGGAGACTGGACTACTTTTCCTATACTTCAGTAAAGTATTAAGCAACTTAAAGAGCCTATACTATTTGGTAAAGTTCTTCAGAATATATGTGTTACAAGCATAAGGGTTTATTTATTTATATGCCAAAACAAGGTAGTTATTATAGGTAGAATAAAAATTTTGCGTATTTTAGGTGGGTGAGGTCACCCCCTTGTTAATAGGGTTAGTTAATAAATATAATATGTACTTGTCGTGTATAAGTAGTTTACATCAAACACCCTATTATGGTTTACTTGCTTAGGGAATTATTAAGGTTCATTTTAATAATGGTGTTCGTAGCATTCTTTATACTGGCCGAGCGAAAGGTGCTTGGGTATATACAGCTACGAAAGGGACCAAAAAAGACTGGTATAGCCGGACTAATGCAGAGATTTGCAGACTTGGCAAAGCTAGTGTTGAAGGCTAAGACTTACAGGTTCCAGTACCGCTCACTGTTTTCTTTGTTTGGGGTGTACTTAATAGTGCTAGTTAGGATGCTGTATTGTAACATATACGCGTTGTTTAATCTAGGGTACAACAGGCCGTACTTACTTCTAATGTTCTTTTTGTTAACTTCGCTGTCCAGGTACTCTATACTGAGTGTAGGATGAGGTAGCAAAAATAAGTACTCCTTATATGGTAGTCTGCGTAGGTCGTTCGGAGCAGTGAGCTACGAGATGTCATTCATGTGTTTCCTGCTAACTATAGGGTCGGTACTGGGGTTTTATAGTCTGTACGATAGTTATTTTAGCTATAGTGTCTACAGAAGAATCTTGTTATTATGGCCTATCTACCTGATATTTATACTCTGCTCCCTATGTGAGACTAATCGGGTACCATTTGACTTTGCCGAGTCGGAAAGGGACCTAGTGTCTGGGTTCAAAACAGAGTTTTGCAATCTGCACTTCGTATGTTTGTTCGCTTGTGAGTACTTAATAGTCTTCATAATGGGGTGGTTTTCCAGTATATACTTCTTTACCGGTGCCCTATACTACGTAATGCTAATGGCAACAATATTTTTTTTTTTATGGTCTCGTGGCACACTGCCTCGAGTATACTACAACACCTTTATAGAGTTCTTCTGAGCGTACTTACTAGTATTCCTCAGGTGGTTCATACTAGTAACACTATAAGGCTTATCGGGGGGTTATAGTTTAATCTAAACCGTAAAGCTGTTAACTTTAAAATGCCACTCCAATGGCTTACCCCTAAAAGTTTAAGATAGTTTATTAATAAAATATTATTTTTGGGTAATAAAGATCTCTGTAAAGAGTCTTACTGATAGGGCTGCTCAAGCAGGTTGCTTTGATATAGCAAATCGTAAAATTACATTTTCGTCAGTATGTGAAGGGTATAGCTATAGGTATTAAGTAACAGACTCTTACTCTGTAGAAGGGCACAGCTCTACCCTTACCCATGGCATTCTATTTAAGCGCGATATTAGTGTTCCTACTATTAATCCTATTAGTGCATATTTACCACCTGTCTTGGTGGAACAACACTTTAACAAGCATAGACAAAGTGTGAGTGAGATCCTTCGAGTGCGGGTTCCTGAATTTCAGAAGCGCATACAGTAGCTTCACGTACGGGTTCATATTCTTCTTAGTGGTGTTTGTGCTGTTCGACCTTGAGGTATCACTATTGGTGAAATTCTGCTTTAATATAAGGTCAGTTGACAAATTAGCATTCTACTACTTATTTATCCTAGGGCTATGCCTTGGGTTCACATTTGAGCTTTTATCTGGAAGCCTAAAGTGGGTAGTATAGGGAAAATATTATAGGTTTACTGCTAATAAGCCTAAGAAACCTACGAGTTTCATTTTCCTTCACGGGGGGGTTACGTTAATATAGACGATTTGTTTTCAAAACAAAAAGTGCATAATGTGCACCCTCTGTAATATGAAATACTTATCATCTTGATTATTTACTCTAGACCACAAGCGCATTGGTATAGTTTACAGAATAGTGGGAGTATGGGCAGGTTTCGTAGGTTTAGGCCTAAGAATCCTAATTCGTATACAACTATCAGACCCATATTTTAATATTATACCCTTCGAAGTCTATAACTATGTTATAACCAGCCATGGTATAATAATGATATTCTTCTTTCTTATGCCGGTGTTAATCGGCGGGTTCGGTAACATACTTTTACCAATCTTACTAAACTTAAACGATCTCAACCTACCGCGCCTAAATGCTTTAAGGGCTTGGCTATTGATGCCATCAATGGTGTTAGTATTCGCCAGTATGTGGTTCGGCAGTGGAACAGGATGAACATTTTACCCACCACTGTCCGGGGCCAGGTTTAGTCCAAGCATTGGTACCGACTTTTTGATGTTTTCGCTTCACCTGTCTGGTATCTCTAGTATATTCAGCTCATTAAACTTTATATGCACCATTATAAGAGCTTGAGGTGTGTCCGTGAATATTAAGGACACTGCTATAGTTATATGGGCTTACTTGTTTACATCCATCTTACTTATATTGTCCCTACCAGTGCTAGCCGCTGGGATAACAATGCTGTTATTTGACCGGAACTTCAACTCATCATTCTTTGACCCAGTGGGCGGAGGGGACCCAGTCCTATTTCAACACTTATTTTGGTTCTTTGGCCACCCAGAGGTGTACGTGCTAATACTCCCGGCATTCGGTATGATTAGTCACATTTGTATAACGTTGAGTAAAGGAGAGCAACCATTTGGTTACTACGGCATGGTGTTCGCCATGTTCTCTATAGTCTGTTTAGGTAGGGTAGTATGAGCCCACCATATGTTCTCTATAGGTATGGATGTAAAGACTTCAGTCTTTTTCAGGTCTGTAACTATGATAATTGCGGTACCCACGGGTATCAAGATCTTCACGTGACTTTACATGCTAACCAGAAGCTCAAAAAAGGCCAATAACCCAATCGTGTGGTGGGTGTACGGCTTCATAATACTGTTTACTATCGGAGGGGTGACAGGGATAGTGCTATCCTCATCAGTTCTAGATGTGATGCTACACGACACCTGGTTCGTTGTAGCACACTTCCACTACGTATTCTCTTTAGGGTCCTATAGGGGGGTAGTGCTATCCGCCATATGGTGGTGGCCACTCCTAACGGGCTTAAACCTGAGTAGCATACTATTAAAGGCGCACTTTATTCTATCTATGGTAGGATTCAACCTATGTTTCTTCCCAATACACTACTTCGGGTTATGTGGTTTACCACGACGTGTCTGCTTGTATGACGACTCATTTTACTGAATCAATATCTTGAGTAGCCTAGGGAGCCTCATATCTGGCCTAACGGCATTCATGTTCTTCTACATTTTATGAGAAAGGTTTAAAAGACGACGCATAGTTTTAGGACTATGGAATGAGAGTAGTAGGGTGGTAAACGGCCTAAATGGTTCACTAAAGTACCACGTACAGTTTACATCAATATTCCGAACTTTCATAATTTAATATTAAAGGGTCTAGTTAGTTTTATAGTAAAACATGGTTTTTGTAATACCAAGTAATCTGTATGGGTACTAGGCTTTAATTATAAGCTCAATCAAGATTACATTACCTTTTGCATCATGATTAAATGACTAAAGTCCTCCAAAGAGAGTAGCTTCGAAACCGTGTGATCTTACATGCGCAAAAAGGTGATTGGGTAATTCACACACCTTAGCCCATGTAAGAAGTGATAAGTTACACGTACACGTTTATATCTAATTAGGGGCCCTAGATAAGGGTTATTATTTTATTATAATGACCTAGATTATTTGCTTATCTATTAACTAAAGTACAAATGGATTAATATTATCCTAAACCTTGTCACAAAGTAACCATAAGACTAAGGAGCAATTTAACAGTGCCCCTCATAGTGCTAACACATAAATAAGATTGTGTTATAAATAAGTATACAAATAAAGTAATTTTTTCTCGTAATAATCCGAACTGTTTATTAAAAACATTTCCTAGCAAAAACTTTACTAGGTATCCCCTGCTCATCGTTGGCCAAACCAACAAGAAGCCGCAGTATTTTGACTGTGCTAAGGTAGCATAATTAATTGCCTCTTAAATAGGGGATTGTCTGAATGGGGTAATTGGGTTCAACTTAAAAATTATTTTGTAAGAAATTAATTTGTAGTTGCAGAATACTACATTTTTATATAAGACGGAAAGACCCTAAGAGCTTAATTTTTTTTATTTTGGGCAAAGCTACATATTTATTTAGTTTATAAACCTATTGGGATAAAACTAAAGTTACCTTAGGGATAACAGGGTTAGATGTATTTAGAGTTCTTATCAATATACATAATTGCCACCTCGATGTTGACTTAAATTTACTTTATTGTGTAGAAGCTTTAGTAGTAAGCCTGTTCGGCTTTTAAAATTTTTCATGAGTTGAGTTAAGACCGGTGTAAGCCAGGTCGGTTCTTATCTATAAGTGGTCTACTATAGTACGAAAGGATTTAGTAGTAAATAATTTATTAAAAATTTTTACAGTGTATGCCATAAGCTTATTTTGCAAAAATAAGTACGGTAGTTTATTTTACCCATACATTTAAAGTGGTTTAATTTCAGCCATATAAATACTGTAAAGAGTCCACATATAGCTATTAAATATTTGTAATCAGCAGAGTATAGGCTGATTAGTTAGTGGATAGATTTTATGTTTCTAAAAGATAGAGATGAGCTCTTTACTATTAGCTAGGAAAAGTCACAGTGCCAGCATCCGCGGTTATTCTGTTTAGTGTTATTTAAAAATATAAAGTTAAGGGTGAGCCTAGCACTATATGGGTAGAATCTTAATAGTGTAGTAAGCCTACACCCTTATACCAAAAGAAGTAAGTTGATAAAAATGAGATTAGATACCTCAGTATTACTTATATATCAATTTTTAGTTAAACTAAAGAAATTTGGCAGTCTTTTATTCTCCACTGGGGGTTGTGTGTGTTAAAGGATGATCCACCAATTAACTCACCTTCGGCCATTATGTAGGTGTACGTCTGACTGAATACTAATATAAAGACATATTAGTGTAATTAGTAACTCTAATTTAAGTCAAGTCTATGTGCCACTATACGGGGGTTCACATGCTACACCTTTACAGACCACCTATTGTAAGCCATAGGTGTATATAAGGACTAGTGAGTATATACATCCAAATAGTTGTATATAAAAGAGTTTAATAGAGGTACATACCGCCCGTCAATCTCGGTTTTCACTGAGATAAGTCGTAACATGGCAGCCTATGGGGAACCAGAGGCTTGTAAAATGTCCCTAAGGCTAATATACTACGATATAGCTACGTACGCTATATTATTATGTACTTTCTTATGTGTAATGGTTATATATTATCTTCTAGAGGTGTCTAAGTTGTATAGTAGTAACCTATTATTAAGGGAAGAGTGAAAAATTTTAGAGTTCTTATGAACGGTTATACCCACTGTCTTAGTTAGTGTGTTATGCGTGCTTAATCTAAGATTTATATACTTCGATTCAGAGCTTGAAGCTGAAGAGCTAGTAAAGGTAATAGGCCGTCAGTGGTACTGAAGGTATGACGACTCGTTTAACGGGTTCTATGACTCTTATTATAGTGACGCCCTTACTTACAAAGTAGACAACCCTATGGTTTTACACTTTAAAAAGACAACGCGAATACTAGTGAGGTCCTCAGACGTTATTCATTCCTTCTCAATTCCAGACCTTGGGCTAAAGATGGACGGCATACCAGGACGAATTAATCATTTGTCATATTTACCTGATCGAGTTGGAGTTTTCGTCGGATACTGCAGAGAATTGTGTGGAGTAGGTCACTCTTTCATGCCAATCTGTATTGAAGTAGTCAAGAAATAAATAAAAAAAGTTGTAAAAAAGCCAAAAAAACTAAAAGATCCTTTTAGCTTGGTAATTTTGAAAAACATCGAAAATTGAACATTTTGAAAGGTAGTTACCTTGCAAACAGAAATTATGTTAGTGTAAAATGTTAAAGCACATGAACTTTTCGTGTTCAGGGAAGCGGTAAATCGCTATGTAATAAAAATGAGAATAACAAGTGGTTTATTTAGGTTTTTTGTAATATTGTCATGTAACTACAAAATCTTTGTAGCTGGTGGTTCTTACTGCTTGTTTTTAGCCATGTTAAGCTTGATAAGAAGCTCAATTTTATATTTAACTACAATGTCTTTCTGATATTGTATTATAATGTTACTAATCTACGTAGGAGGGGTATACATACTGCTTCTATTCGTCTCAATATACTCCTATAAAAGGTTCAGGTACAGAAAATTCCTATCTGGAGTTATATTTATTACGTTCTTAATTGCGGGGCTCTTAATAAGAGACAGGCCCTGATCTGCGGAATGGTGGTGTAACCTCACTAAGTTTAGTGTGGAGAACGACGAGTCCAGGATGCTAATAACCAATAGTAAATGAGTGTCCTTTATATTTATATTAATAGTAATTATAGCGAGGCTAATTATATTTTCATTCATATTTACCCAAAAAAGCAGGTATATCCGATAACAAACTAGTTTAGTATAAATAAGTGCGTAGAATTGTAGCTTCTAAAGAAATGTTAACTCATTATCTAGAATTAGAGATGTTAGAAGTTGAATAAGTTTGTTTTAGGTACAAAAAATGGGGGGTATCCCCCTCTTTAAGTATAGAGTGATGTATCATTAGCATAATGCTTTTTGGTAGCATAGGAGGTAGAAACCCTCTATAGAAAAAAAAAAGGTAAGTTAATAAAACTTCTTGATTCATGATCAAAAAATACACTTTAAGTGTCCTTTTTAATATAGTACAAAGTTATTTATATAACTATAAAATTTACTAAAGATGGCGATGTTATCCAGCAAAGCCAGCTATATATTACACGTTTCAAGCCAACTTGTGGCGTGAGACTTCCCCTACTGGCGTTCGGGAATCTCACCTCTGATTACGTTGTGCGCTCAATAACCGTGAAACCGTTGTTGAGTAGTATCAGAATTTGACATATGTCAAAAGTTGACTCTTGTAATATATAGTACAGCCAAAAAGCTCCTCGTTTATTTGTTTTGAATACAAATAAGTAGGCAGATGAGGCAAAAGTTTATCATCGTGGGAAGAAACGCAAGCTAACCCATAAGACGATTGATAACAGCAGACACACGTAGTGGTACTATGTGTGTATGCACCGATCCGTTAACTATTGGAGAAATAGGAGTCAATGAACTTCTCCCAGAAGCACTTACCAACGTGGGTAATGCAAAATCGTCTGGTCTTAACATATTGTTTGATATGTGAAAAAAAAAATAATCCAAAAAGTGAAATGGCGGTGTATATACATATAATATATTGTCTTAATTAGGGGGACGAGGCTGATATATAAAGAGAAAATAGGGTTAATTTACAGGTAAAAGTTAAAAAAAGTTAGTATCCGTTTATCCGGGAATTTCATTAAGTGAAATTACCCCTATAGAACAGCGGTACTTTCAAAAAGTAGAAAAACACTAAATTTAACTGTATCCTCAAATAGGTACCCAAAAATGCAAAATTCTAAAAGATTGTTTTAGCGGTAGTTGTGTTAGACACATAGCTTAGTTTGAAGCTAAGCTGACTAAATACAATTTAGCTAACATTTAGACCCAAACATTAGTGTCAGAGAATTATGAATCGATTTTAAGCGTCGAATACGAAAGCTTGCCTTTCCTAGTGTTCGCCAATGTCTTGTATTCAAGGATAATGTTTCGGCCGTTATTTATGTAGGTGAGAGCTACCTTTGGTTATGTTCATTTTAAACGTAAGGCTTATACCAGCCGTGGGTACGGCTGTTCTACTGGCATCATTCGGTCTAGACCTTGACGTAGTCACAAGATCCAATACGCTAGGGTATCTAACTAGGGTGAGTCACAGTATAACAATAGACTACATCACTATAAGTTGCTTAAGAATGCTCTGTTCCTGCTTCCTAATAGCAGGGTTGTTTTATTGGCATTACTTCTCATGGCATAGGGATTACTTAATAATAAATATACAAGGGTTCGTGCTAAGCATGGTTTATCTTATTCTATCTAGAAACGTAGTCAGCAGGTTTATAGCGTGAGAGATACTAGGTATGTCCAGGTTCTTCCTGATACTATACTATAGTGTGTATTACTCGTCGCGCGCAGCCACAGTCACGGTGGTATCTTCTCGCCTAGGGGACGTTGGCTTTTTCTTATTTATTTGTTGTGTAGTAAAAGATAGCTTCAGTAGGGTTAGGATAGCCTGCTGCGTTTTCATCTGTCTCCTTATAATTAGAAAGAGAGCAGTGTTCCCACTAACAAGTTGGTTATTAGAGGCTATGCGTGCCCCCACCCCAGTTAGCAGTTTAGTTCACTCCTCAACTCTGGTGGCTGCAGGAATAGTTCTAGTGTGCCGCTATGAGACGTACCTGTTAAAAGGCCCGTATAGTTACGCACTACTGGTGCTATGCCTCCTCACTATAAGAATGAGTGCCACAGCAGCCTTCTTTTACTCAGACACTAAGAAGGTAGTCGCACTCTCCACTTGTAATAAAATAAGATGGTGCTACGTGTACTTATACAATGGTATGATAGAGTTATGTTTAATTCAGCTAGTATGTCACGGAGTGTTTAAGTGTGTATTATTCTGTTTAGTAGGTGATTTACTTATTAACTCAAGTAAAAGCCAAAACAAGAGGATGCATTTTTACTTCTCGTCAGCTGGGTACAGCATAATAACTAACATGGTGTGCTTGTTTATAAGGGGGGCACCCTTCATGGGCGTATACTTCAGGAAGCACTTATTCATAAGCTACATGTCGGAGTTAGAGAGACTTAGAATTTTAGTCCTAACAATGGTAGGGCTAAGTCTGTCCTTTCTTTATACGTTCCGGCTCCTGAATATTATCAATATAGAGCTAAAAAGTAGGAGAAGCGGGTTCAAAAATACATTTTATAGGTGCGTCAATATAGCGCCTGTGCTCTTACTAATTAAAGGGGTCATAAGTAACAGTCTGTTGGAAGACAACCTGCCAAGGTTGGCAACTAACGCGTTAGTGAATACACTGATAGTATTAATGAGGGGGGTTGGGTATACACTATGCTATAGTAAAATAAAAAAGTGACACAGAGGCCTTTACGGACAAGATTTTTTCGTATTCGACGCAATAGCAATTTATGGGACTATGGGGAGAATCGGTTACACTTCCAGGATATTCCGGTGGGAATCAAGCTTAGCTACGCGCTTAGTCCACCAGCGGAGAACTTACAGACTAGGGCTTAACTTCCTATTAGTAATAAGGCTTATGTTTTATCTACTTATCCTGGTATAGCTTACGCTTATCAACAACATTATTATATTCAATATACTAACTTTCCAAGTTAGAGAGCCTTAAAATAAGTAGGATGTTGTACAA